TTATGGGAGTCGAACCCAATTCTGCCACGAACCCCCGAAAAGAACGAGCTAGAACGTGACTACAACACTATAACAAAGGAATGCGCTTTCCATTGATCTCTTTATACGCGCTCCTCTCTCTTTCTCTATGATATTAGTTGATCTACTTTGGTGACAGTAGAAAAGGATGGAAAGGGCTTGGCTTTCTGAAAGAGAGAAGGGAAAAGGGGGGCTCAAAAGGCTGAGTCCACTCTGAAACCTCCTACTTGACTGGCCCCAGAGGTCTCTCTCCGTTCACTCTCTCGATTGCACGATCATGGGAAGTTGGTCTAATCAAGTCCTCTCTCAATGCAGTCAAGCAAGGGAAAGCAACTGAAGAAGAGGAAGCTTCAAGCAGCTAGCCAACGAAGACCATCTTCTTTGCTGACAACCGATTGTGAACAAAAATCAGTCGTTGGTTCAATTCTGACTCTTTGTCTAGTCAGAACCTCTCTTCTTCAAGAACTGCTTTTGTAAGCAAACTTTCCGATCTTGTATTCAGGTAGACTTCACAAAAAGAATCTTTCGGACTTAGACCAGGAAGATTCTACAAAGCGAAGGCGAAGACTCTTCTTTCTTATTAGTTGATTTATTCAACGAGGTCTCAGACCTAAGGAGAGGTTGCTACTAGAAGAGCGCTGCCTTACTAATTGTCTTGTCTAAGAGAGACTGTTGTTCTTCTCTCTCGGACCGGGTGCTACTCTCTCTCACCCGTCTCCATGAGCTTAGTCAAGACTGACTCTTGAGTGAGTGGCCATTCGGACTTCTAAATTTTCCATTAAATGTCAGGCGTCAAGGCCTAGGTGAGTTTTCCATCTATCTTATTTATTGCCTTGGATAACTTCTTGCTTGGGAGCTTGACTCTCGTACCTATAGGTAAAGACTGACAGCGGTAGATGAGCGCTGTCGTGCAGATGGATCGGTTGCACGTGTATTTAACTAGCTTGTGGACGAAGGGATTCTAAGTCTTTCTCCAATTGATGAAAAACTTAGAAAGAAAAGACCAGAGAATAGCCGTAGAAATGTCTCCAGGCAGTGGCCCAGGTGCCCGCCCCTTGGTCAAAGGGTCTGCTATCATCATGCTGGTGCTAATGTGATCTATCGACACTAGAGGCTCAAATTTCCTTCAAAAAATAGTACTTTACGTCGCAACCTGCTAGACGACTTTTTGTTGTTGGAGAAGGCAAGGGCTGCTGAGTTATCACAGTAGATCTTCAGCGGTCTAGAGATAGTACCCATCACCTGAAGTCCTGTGATGAATTTCCTCAGCCAAATAGCCTGGCCTGGCATGTGGCCTCGTAGCAAGCAATATACTCAGCGTGTGTAGAGGAAGAAGCTGTGACTCTTTCTCACTCTTCCACGAAATGGCGCTGCCGGCAAGCAGGAAGACGTATCCTGATGTCGATTTCCTGGTGTCTGGGTACCCAGCGTAATCGGAGTCCGAATATCCGACCCAGTATATCGGATCGCCTTTATGTGATCATTTAGTCTCTGGTCCCCTGATGATGATAGAAATGAGAAAAGTGCATTTTATATAGCTGCAATTTCTACTCATTGACTTTCCCTTCTAACAGGACAGAGAAAGATGATCAAAGTGCGTTTCATATAGCTGGAAAATGGCATTCATTGATTTTCACTCGATAGAGGTCAATCCAAATGAAAAAAGTCCATCTCATATAGCTGCGAAATGATCAGGTGGAGGCGGTTGAGATTTCATACACCTTATTTGAAGTAGGAGGGTCAGTTCACCCAGCTCTTGTCTTGCGAGTAGAGTAGTGAATTCTCCCAGTGATGATTAGGCGTACTAGTCTCATAGTGAGCTAGATGATCGGGCAGCCTATTCATATTTGTAGCTTCATGGGTATAATAACTGGTTGAAGGCCATGGTGAGAATTTGTCGACGCCTTTACCACTGGGTCTTCGTCAAGCCCCCTTCCTCAACTAAAGTCAGCAAGATCTCCTTCCATATTCGCTAACAGCCTCTCGTTCCGTAGCTACTCCAGGCGCATGGTCTCGTGACTAACCTTCCTCTCGAACTTTGGTGTCAAGCCATTCAACTTCCTTTCATTCTAGTTTGACTTCTCGCATACCGATGTTGGGGCAGAGCAAACAAAAACCGCCTTGAAGCGAACTTCCACCTCTAACCCTAAATTTGGCGCTAACTGAGCCGTAGCTGATGAGCTTACTGAGTCAAAGCTCTCACGAGATCTTTTTTCTCATAAGAAATAGAACAAGACCCGCATTCCCCCTCTCGTTAGCTTAGCTTGGCTTTCGGGCGCGGATGAAGTTCTTTATAGGTATCTTGCTTCTCATAACTCAACTAACTCATAATTCAATTAACTCAGAAGTCTAAGAAAAGTGTACCCGGACTCCTAGTCCTACTGTTAGCAACCCGGAAGGGAAGACTCTCAAAATGAAAGGAACTCACCGTCTTGTTTGAAGTCTTTCTTCTTTCCTGAGCGAAGTCGAGGGAAAGAAAGAGATTCTATATCTCGAAGTTGAAGTGTCGACCAACTTAGTTACAGGAATCAAAAGACTTGACTGGAAAGAGAAAGAGCAGACCTATTGATAGAAGCTAGAAGCAGAGAGTCAATTGCATGTGTTAAGCATATAGCTAGCGTCGGAGAAGCGTACAACTTAACTTCAATGTGATGTGTTAAGCATATAGCTAGCATCGGTACAGAAGAGGACAATCAACTAGGCCCACCCAAGGCCTGTAAGCTTCTTCTTTTCACTTGCTATAGATTCAACCGAAAGCATTAACGGTTTGGAACCACTTCCTGCTCTAAGAGAGATTGGATAGAGAAGGAAGAACCGATTAGGAGGAGGAGTTCGGGCGTAGATCACTTACTAAGCAGTTTCGACTTGACTTGCTTTAGCTACTAAAGAGTGAAGAGTGAGGAGCTAGAGTTCTTTTGAATCAAGGACTGTAACTCCTGGTATTGTAACAGCTTTTGATGGGCTAGTACCCACACTCACCTGTAGCTGTGTATGAGTAATCTCCCCCCCTGTGGAATAGCCCGCTTTTCGTGCTCAATCAGAAGGAAGTGTACTTTTCATCCCCGGAGACCGGCCTTCGTAAAGGCACCTGTGGGCGGCAACTACTATTTCCTCTTCCATTCCTCATTCGCATTAGAGACAGACAAGCTGAACTAAATGAATTGAATAGGCGCTTTCAATTAGTTACTTTCTATATCATATTTCGAGTTGACTTGCGAAAGTTGCGTCAGTGAAGTTCTTCTTTCTTTCTTGACTTCTGAGAAGCGTCATATCTTTCTTATCTGACAGTTCTTTAAAGAGTTCCTGCCACAATTCCTGCCCCCATTTTGAGTTCCTGCTCCAATTCCGGACAGTCGTTTTTGAGAGAAGTCCTGTAACTGCAGCTAACAACAAACAAGTGACTGATCGGCAGTGAAGGAACGATCTCAACAAGACTGGAAGGAACGATCTGTCTTATGACACTTCGATATTGAGATTATTTCTTTCTTGGTGAGCGAATAGATTCTTTGCTTCTTTACCCCGTCTGTTAGAAAGATGTGATCTCCTTGCCCCCGCTGGATAGCTTTCAAAAGATGCAGGAAGAAGAAGTCGTTTAGTTGCCGTACTAGAATAGTATGGGAAATCTGGAAAAGAGGAGTAGTTTAGTATCAAAGATAGGGTCGGGCGAAAGCAATTCCCAGGGTGTGACGTGTGTACAGGGCCCGGGTAGATTGGTACCCCATTTCGAGATAATATCTCTCTCCTCCCTTCCGGTTCGGTACACTTTTCAATCTAATCTCTCTCTTGGTTTTATCTGTAGCAATCCTCTCTGTTTATCTTCAAAAATGGTGCTCATATGACACTCTTGCTACTATATGTGGATGATATCCTACTAATCTAATGGGCAGTGATCCAAATTTTCTGGATACTTTGCTTTCTCAATTGCGCACTCGGTTTTCTATGAAGGACCTGGGATCTTTTTCCTTGGTATCTCAGTTGAGCATACTGCTCATGGGATGCTGCTCTCTCAATCCAAATATGCACTGGATCTCTTAGACAAAGCTGGGATGACTAATTGCAAGCCTTATTCCACTCCATCTTGCTCAGCAAAAGATGATGATCAGCTTCCATTTGAGAATCCCACGTTGTATCGAAGCCTTGTTGGTGGCCTACAATACCTCATGCTCACCAGATACGGGTTGAGAAGGGGTCCCTCTTGTTGAAGTTAATGCGTGTATAGGATGTTTAAGCTCTATAAGAAGCTACTGCAAACATTAGTTTCAGGGTAAGGGAATTTGATAGACTTCTACCATAGTTATAGGAAGTAAGCCCGGGCATCGAGTAATACATCGCTGAAACATTAGCTCGCTTTTTACAAGGAAGGCGGATCCTAGGTATAGCCTAACAAACCCGACACACCTACTTTATATATATATTACCAGAAAATAAAGAGTGCTTAGTGCTTGCTCCCAGATAGCAGCTCCTGATGAACTGCCCGACTAGGCACGATCGCAGACATACACAAATGGGGCGCTTGAGCTTTTTATTCCTTAGTGAGCTCGAAAAACAGGGAGGGGAGGACGCTTTTGCACAAGAACAAAGGTTGAGTCATACGGGGTTATTTAGCACGGACCACATACCATTCCGAAAGAATGGAATAGAGGCACCCTCACTTAGTGAAGCGAGAATTGATAATGCCTTGGGCGCCTGGGCCAATGGCGAATCGGGACGGGGAAGCATCCTCCCTTTAAGAGCTAGCACGGGCGTCAAGGTATCCCGCTTTTTGACATACACGAATGGGGCCAATCAGATCAGGAAGAGGCCCGCAGGAAAGAGCTCTCCCATACCCAAATTGACTGGTTCGGGGGAGCGGTGCTTCTGTTAGCTGTTCCGCTTACCCCCCACCTACCTACCTTCCCACGTCATCATGGCCAATGAACCGGAACGGATCCTCCGCGCGCTGGGCATACCTCTTAAAGGAAAACCAAGAAAGAAGAGAAATT